TACTAATTCCGGATCCCCCAATCAGTCCTTCCCGGGGACAATTGCCACAAGAAAACTAAAGTAGGTAGTTGTAGGGTGAAATCCTGCTAGAATTCAAAAAAAGCAAGCAGCAAGTCTAAGGCAATAAAGAAGATAAATACGTATTTGGATTTTTTATGGGATCCTAAACAAAAGGATTTGCAAATAAAAGTGCTAATGCTACAACCAGTCCATAAATTGTTAAAGCTTCCATAAAAGCCAGACTAAGCAATAAAGTACCTCGTATTTTTCCCTCCGCCTCGGGCTGTCTCGCGATACCTTCTACAGCTTGGCCTGCAGCAGTACCTTGACCAATCCCAGGTCCAATAGAAGCAAGTCCAACAGCTAACCCAGCAGCAATAACAGAAGCGGCAGAAATCAATGGATTCATGAGAAGTTCCTCGCAAAAGAAAAATAAATGGTTAATGATACAATCAACCAATAAATTATGACTTAATTATTTATTGCAACGCAACTAAGAGCTCTGAATTGAAGTAATAATCTTATTGAATCATCAGAATCACTTCACTATCTATTTTCAAAATGCCTATCCGCGGATTTTTTGTGAATTCATACAACTTTATTTCCATTTCTTTCTTTGCTCCGAACCTTTCTTCAAATTTGAGCTCTTCGTTCTTTTTCTTCTTAATTGAATTTCTTTATTCAATTCAAAGTTACAAACGAAAAGGAAGGACTCTTATTGAAATCCCTATCTAAATACTGAGTAGTCGTGGAGCGATTAGATATATCTTTTCGCTCATATAGGCCTAGCCTACTATATACATATACACGTTTTTCTTCGATAAAGTAAACTAATTATTCGTATCGTATCTTGGATTTCATCAGATTCTTATTTTTTTTTTAGAAACATCTATAAAAGAAAGTTGTTTTCTAACCATTATATAGATTCCATAGATCCAGTTGGATCTCACTCTGTTAAACAAACCTTTCTTTTATGAATCTCATTTTTTGTAAACTCTTTTCTTTCTTCCCTTTCTTTTTATTTCGTGTAATCCCACATAGATACAATCAATCTAAAGGGGCGAATTCATTAGTCTGAATCATTGCATAGAAAAAAAACCTTTGATTGATCTAAGTTCATGTAATTTATTCTTTATTATTCTTTTGGGCAATCGTTGAATTGAATAAAGTCGACTGAAATGAGAATCATTGCATGGAACCCCCTTCTTTTTTTTTTAGTTTTAGCATTGTAAAAAAATAAAGAATTCTCATTCAGATTATGACTCCTAAGATTGCAATTGAATGAACAAAAGAATCAAGACAATATCAAGAGAATATTTGTTGGAAGGAGATAGAAACAGGGCAAACACATTTTAGGAAAAAGATCTCTTCGATCTCTCCCCCCCCCTTTTTTTGACTTTGACAATCCGCCAATATCGTAATCCTTTTGATTCTTCCTCTAGATCGTATAGACCCTGTTTTTTGTCTATTTATGTGTGTATTTATATCCATAGAAGTAAATTATCTTGAGAACGGCATGGATTGCCTTGCACTAAGTTAAAAAATAAAGACGATTTAGAAACTTAGTCAATGGTGCCCCTCCATGGATTCGCCTATATAAGCCGCAGCTAACGTTGCAAAAATAAGAGCTTGAATACCGCTTGTAAATAATCCAAGGAGCATAACAGGTATAGGAACCACTGAAGGTACTAAAGAAACAAGAACAACAACTACCAATTCGTCCGCTAATATATTTCCGAAAAGTCGAAAACTAAGCGATAAAGGTTTTGTGAAATCTTCTAAAATATTAATGGGTAAAAGAATTGGAGTTGGTTGAATGTATTTAACGAAATAACCTAATCCTTTTTTGCTAAGGCCCGCATAAAAATATGCAATTGACGTAAGTAAAGCTAAAGCAACGGTAGTATTTATATCATTTGTGGGTGCGGCTAACTCTCCATGAGGTAACTCTATGATTTTCCAAGGTAAAAGCGCCCCTGACCAATTAGAAACAAAAATAAATAGAAACATAGTTCCAATAAAAGGAACCCATGGACCATATTCCTCTCCAATTTGAGTTTTGCTCACATCTCGAATAAATTCAAGGACATATTCGAAGAAATTCTGACCGTCACTAGGGATGGTTTGTGGATTCCGAACAGCTACAATGGCGGAACCTAATAAGATAGCAATTACAACCCAAGAAGTAATAAGTACTTGGGCATGAACTTGGAAACCCCCGAGTTTCAAATAAAAATGCTGGCCTACTTCTACGCCAGATATATCATATAAGCCTTTTAATGTGTTGATGGAAAATGATAAAACATTCATATTGTCCTCTGAAAACTTTACAAGAAATTATTTTGATTCAACCCCTTTTTTCCTTTAGGCTTGCCCACTAGAATTGTATATTTTGGATACAAACGAGTCACATAATCTCCCTAAATTCTTTTTATTTCTTTTGCACGATTCAGGAATCGTAAAGGATTCCATCAATTTATCAGTCTATGGAATTTTCAAAAGAACTTTTTTATCTTATATGTTATTATTAATTAAGGATTTTGTATATAGCTAGAACGACCTTTACAAATTGCAAATACTAATTTGTTAAGAATGAATCGGAATGAAACTGTATTGTCATCATTTGCAGGAATCAAAAGATCTGCGAGATCGGGGTCACAATTTGTATCAACTAAACAAATTGTCGGAATTCCCATAGTGATACATTCCCGAAGAGCCGTATAGTCTTTTTGCTGATCAAGGATTATTACAATATCTGGTAACCTCGTCATATATTTGATCCCGCCCAGATATTTTTCCAAGCGAGATAACTGCTTGTTTAATCGAGACACATCTCTTTTCGGAAGGCGAGTGAGTTTCCCTGTCTTTTGGTACATTGTTAAGTCCCTGAACTTTTGAAGTCTCGTTTGTGTAGTGGACCAATTCGTTAAAATACCGGCGCGCCACTTTTTATTAACATAATGACACCGAGCCCTTATTGCAGCCCGCGCTACCAAATCCGCTCTTTTTTTTTTGGTACAAACAATTAAGAATTCATTTCTACTACTTGCTGCATGAAAAAGTAAATTACAAGCTTCTGATAAAAAACGAGCAGTTCGAGTAAGATCTGTAATATGATTACCTTTAAGATTTCCAGAGATATAAGGTGCCATTTTCGGATTCCATTTTTTAATAGCATGACCAAGATGAACTCCTGCGTTCAGCATCTCTTCCAAATTAATATTCCAATATCTTCTTTTCATTTCTGCGTACACTTCCTCGCTTTTTTTTCATTGAAAAAAACGGGATACCCTAAAACGGGATACCCTAAAATAAATAACTGTTCCGACGGAACCTTATCTTTTCCTCTTTTCTCGAAGATTGGGTGTTGATACATGACCCAAGCGATTTATTCCTTTCTATTCTTTATTATCTTTTTTTATTTATTTCCTTATTATTATTATATAAATATAAAAAATCACATTACCAAATCGGGTGTAAATGGAACAAATCAAAGAACCACCCATAGTTATATAATTAAAAGTATGAATCCACTCTTAGGAATCATTAAATCCTAAAAATTCTTGTTCTGATGTATCATATCCTTTTTTTGAAATGCAACTCTCTGTGGTGGAACAAAATATCTCCCATTCCCCTCTCGAATAAATTCTTGTTTTTGGTTTTTAATCTTAAAGGAATGCCCGTATGTTGCCTTGAGCGGTGCACTAATCCTTTAAATCCAGTACCAATAGGTATCATACTGCCTAGAACAACGTTTTCTTTCAGGCCTTTCAACCAATCGATACGTCCGCGGAGAGCTGCTTTTGATAAAACACGAGCAGTTTCTTGAAAACTTGCCTCGGAGATGAAACTTTGAGTATTCAGAGATGCTCTCGTCATTCCCAAGAGCATAGCTCGGTAACAGATCACTTCTTCCAAAGCCCGACCCGTGCGTTCCGCTCGCAACAACCCAATCAGTTCTCCGGGTGAAAAAACATTAGACATTCCATCTTCCGAAACGGACACTCTGGATGTTATTTGACGTACAATAATTTCTATATGCCTATCATGGATCTGCACCCCTTGGGATCGATAAATCTTTTGGATCTTATTAACCAAAGAGATACGACTTTGTATTATAGTTAACTCAGCACCAATCAAGAATCCCCAAGGAATTCCAAGAATTCTTGTTCTACACGCGTTCCAACCCTCAATTCTCTTTTCTAGGTTTATTGATATTGAATCAATTGAGCGTACTTCGAACATTCGTTCCACTTTTGGAAGACCCTGCGTTATATCACTAGATCCCGACTTTTCATACAAAAATGAAAATAAAGGATCTCCTTGGGAAAGGATTGCTCCATAATTCTGATGAATCCTTGCTTCGGGAGTGGCCAAATAAGGCTTAGCTGATCTTAGTACTATAGACTCAACGTGAACAATTATAACTTGACCCGATTTTAGGCGTAGTGCGCTTTTGTCCATACATACATTTTGCCAAATAAACTGTCCTAGGTTAATTATTGTGAATGTTTCTTCGCAAAAATTATGATGATAATTATGATGGAGAAAATACCAATTCAATTTGAATGGATTCAAAACACTGTTAATGCACGAATCGGGATTCAAAATTCTCTTGTTCTCCTCCATTAAATAATATTTAAGTACTTGAAAAGTCTTTTTTAAATTGTCAAGTTTCAAATATTGATTTACCGAGATCTGATTATGAGTTAGTAAATAATAGTAGACTGAATCAAAATTTGCAATTTCAAGCGCTGTTCCTAAAGGACCCGTCGAATTCCTAATTGGGATTCTAGCCTCTCTTTTAGTTAATTCCTTTATGACATTCTGATATTTTACATCGTTGAATGGATCCACTTGAAAACAATTAGATGGTGACAAAAAAATGAAAGATTGACATTTTTGATTTCTATTTCTATTCAACAACGTACTTCTAGTTACTTGATTTTGTTTAAGTGATTGTTGAATCTTTGCCTTGGAATAAATGGAAAAAAATGAATTAATATTGGCATGATCTAACCCAATATGGGAGATCCATCCTAAACCTAATGAATCGTTCCGTTTTCTGTTGATATTGGAAATACGGAATTCCGCTAAGTTTAAGTCGATTTTTAGGAAATCACGAATCAAACCATTTGTACTTATTTCAACAAAAGAAGCATGAGCCTCTTCGATAGAAGAATTTTTTTTGTCTTCATCCCAATTCAAGACTAAACAAGTACGAACTACTTGAATACTTGTGTCATAAATTTCCCGAATCGATTTACCATTTCCATAAAAAATAGAATTGACAACTTGAAGTTTCAGATTTTCCTTTTCCCGCAATAGATCTGGGGGGAAAAGTGTTTCGAAATTTCTATCGTATGTTCTTTTATTTTTATATAGGATTACTGGCCGAACCAAAAGAAAATACTTTTTATTGGTAAGTGTAATGCATTGGGCATAGGTGCTATTTTCTTTTTTTTTTGATTCCTTAGAATTCGTTTTTACCGTTCCTGGTGGTATTAAGATACCACTGGATCGTGATATGTTATCTGTCTGCCCCGGAAAATGGAGATCTCCAGAAAGAATTTGAAGTTCCATTTTTTTTTTTTTTCTCTCTATTCGTACCAATCCGCTTACCCGACTTCTTATATTTAACGTGATTTGTGTATCTATTCCAATAATACTATTATTACGTACCATTAAGGAAGAAGATTCGGGTAAAATATACGCTTCCTCCGCCTCCGGAATGAAAAAAAAGAGTTGATCGTTGAAATAAGCAAAAATACTATTTTTACCCAAAATACCATTTATAGGTATTTCAATCGAGATATCGGAAGGGGATATTCGTTCTTTCTCTTGTTCTTGAATTGATTGGAATGGTATGATAAATCGATTTCTGCGTCTCTTTGCCAATAAAGAAAAATTTTCGTGGAGAATTGCAGAATATATGAGATTACAATAACTAGTACTTTGGATTTGATTAAGTTCTGAATAATCAGAAATCTCACTTTTTTTTTTACTCGAAAGATCTGAACTAAATAATTTGTATTGAACTTGATCATTATTTTCTGAATTTACTGAGAAGTTCGAAATATATCTCTTTTCGACAGAAAGAGAATGTGTGTTCATTTGATCTTGATCCTTGTGTAGCGAAAATGGGACTGTACTAGAGCTGCCCGAACCCCCCGATAATATCCATAAATGACTTGTTTTTGTTAAACAATGGACATTGCTATATCTAGATTCAGATGTATGGTATACGCCGGTACTCCAGTGCATTTCTCCTTCTGAATGGCAATAAACATATTTTCGAATTCTATTTGTAAAATTAAAGGGGGATGTTCCTCCGTGAACTTCAGCAATCACTTGTTCTGATTGCACATATTGATTATTTTGAACTAAAAGAATACTTTTTGATGGAATAGTCACGTTATGTAGAATATCTTCACTCTCAATAGTTACATACAAGTCTATAGAACAGAGAAAAGCCGGATGCCCATGACGTGTACGTGTGGGATGAACTAAATCCTCATTAAATTGGATTTTTCCATTAGAGGGGGCTCGCACATGTGCTGCAGTACCCCCTGTGAATACTCCACCGGTATGAAACGTTCTTAATATTAGTTGAGTACCCGGTTCCCCAATAGATTGACCCGCAATAATACCTACAGCTTCTCCCAATTCTACCAAGTCGCCATGAGTAGTACTCCGTCCGTAACATAATCGACATATCCAAGACGTACTCTTACAAGTAAAAGGAGTTCGAATAGATATTGGTTGTGTTCGAAAGGTTATGAATCGATTGATAAGTCCAACTCCAAGATCTTGATTTCGAACGGCAATGCATCGTGAACCAATATATAGATTGTCTGATAATACACGGCCAATTAATGTATGAATGAAAATCTCTTCTGGCATCATTCCATTTCGAGGACTCACAAGGATCCCCCCGGTAGTGCCACAATCTGTTCTACGTACAACAATGTGTTGAACTACTTCAACAAGTCTGCGTGTAAGATATCCAGCATCTGCTGTTCGTACAGCAGTATCTACAACTCCTTTTCGGGCTCCATAACAAGAAATAATATATTCTGTTAAAGACAATCCTTCGCGTAAATTGCTTTGAATGGCTAAGTCAATCATTTGTCCTTGTGCATCCACCATTAATCCTCTCATGCCTACTAATTGGTGTACTTGGGATGCATTTCCTCTAGCGCCCGAAAAAGACATTATATAGACTGGATTAAAGGGTTCGGTCATCCTAAAATTAGGATTCATTTCTTGTCGCAAGTATTCACTTATAGCATACCATATCTCAATGGATTGACGTAATTTTTCTATTGTCTGTACATTTCCATAATGATGGTGTTCTTCCAAACTGAAACTTTCTTGTTCAGCATCTTGGACTAGCCATTTCTTAGAAGGTACTGTTAAAAGATCATCAATTCCTAATGAAATGGATGTAGCAGTAGCTTGTTGGAAACCCAAAGTCTTTATTTGATCCAGGATGTATGATGTATACGCCATTCCGAAGTGATCTATTAATCTGCTAATAAGTCGTTTAATGGCAGTTCCATCTATCACTTTATTGTAAAAACCAAAATTGATCCGTTCCGCCATAAATAAATACCTCCATATTACACTGAGTAGAGTTCGACAATGAATTTGAGTCAATGACTTTGAGTCAATGACTCCCTTTTCTCGATCTTGATTCGCGTAGAAATTCAGGAACTATGGTCCTAGTTGAACCAAAAGGATCTGAATCCCCACGGGTGTTATAGAATTTCTTAGCTGAGATCTCTATGATTAGATTGGGGATCCTCTGAGCTGACTTGACAAAACCCTTGTATAGCTTCTTCGATTTGTCGATAAAAAAAAATATTCCCAACGGTGGTTCGGATGTATATACAAAGATTTTGTTTTTTTAGATTTCTTACTATTAGATAGTCTGCATAAATCTCATGATAGGTACCTAAAGATTCATAGTAACCCTCGATGGGAATTTCTCTTGAAGCAATAAAGGGCCGATCTAGTTGCCACCGGAGCCATAAAGGACTATCTAAATTTATTCTTTTTTGGCGATAAGCTACAATTGCATCATAGGAATTACAAAAAAAGGGTTCTTTCGTATATTTATCCCTATTAGAGTCAATTCTTTCATTTTTAGAATTTCGGCGATTAGCTAAATTATACCTATTTGCACAAATACCCTGGTGATTCCTGCTTGTTAATACATAGAGTCCAATAAGCATATCTTGAGTTGGTACACAAATGGGATCCCCAATAGCAGGAGACAAGAGATTCATATGAGAAAACATAAGTAAACGAGCCTCCGTTTGAGCCTCCAATGATAAAGGTACATGAACAGCCATTTGATCCCCATCAAAATCTGCATTGAATCCCTTACAAACTAAGGGATGTAAACAAATAACACGCCCTTCCATTAAAAGGGGCTGGAATGCCTGTATGCCTAATTTATGCAGAGTAGGCGCTCTATTCAGCAATATAGGATACCCTTGCATAACTTCCTTAAGTATTTCCCGTACAATTGGATCTTTTTCCCGAATTTTCCTCTTAGCAACTCCTATGTTCGAAGCAATATCTTGCCTAATTAAACCACGAATTACAAATGTCTGGAAAAGCTCTATTGCTATTTCGTAAGGCAATCCACATTGATGTAATGAAAGTGTGGGTCCTACGACAATGACAGAACGCCCCGAATAATCAACCCGTTTGCCAAGCAAAGTTTCACGAAATCTTCCCTCTTTGCCTTCAATTACATCTGAAAACGACTTGTAAATCTTATTATGACCGTCTCTCATTGGTTGTCCACGGATTCCATTATCAAGAAGTGTATCTACAGCTTCTTGTACCAATTTCTCCTGACACATTACGAAATCTCCTGACGAAGATTGACTTTTTGTTAATAGATCCGTAAGAGTACTGTTCCGATAGATAACTCTTCTATAGAGTTCATTAATATCTGAACTTATTAGTTTACCTCCATCTATCTGAATGATCGGTCTCAAGTCGGGAGGAAGAACGGGTAATAGGCATAAAACCATCCATTCTGGTTGTATATTTGTTCGAATAAAATGTTTAGCTAATTCCACGCGTCTAACCAAAAAATCCTTTCTTCTTCTAACTTTTAGATCTTTCCATTCATTCCCCGTAGACCCCTTTTCTCCTAATTCTTTCCATTCTACCGATGAATAGTCTATAATAATTTGCAAATCCAGATCGGCTAATTGTTCTCGGATAGCACCGGCTCCAGTAGAGATTTCTCGATTTCGAAATGTATCGAACCCTTGGGTAGTAAAAAAAAGTGGAATAATGTATTTCCAAGATTGTATTTCATTTGCGAATGAACCTCGTAATCGTAAGAAAGTCGGTTTTTTCGATATAGGCCTAGCAAAAGAAAAATCGAAGTATACTAGGCTTTCCAATTGTTTAAGAGGTTTATCTAAAAGATTCGCGATATAACTAGGAAGCCGTTTCAAATACCAAACATGAGTTACTGGGCATGCCAGTTTGATGTAACCCATTTGATATCTTCGTATTCGAGAATCAACAAATTGGACCCCACATTGTTCACAAAATTTAGGTTCTTCTTTTTCATCTCTAATTACTCGAGAATCTCCACAAGCACAAATTCCACTTTTTATAGGCCCAAAAATTCTTTCACAAAATAATCCACCTTTTTCGGGTTTTTTGGTTTTGTAATGAAAAGTATAGGGTTTTGTCACCTCTCCAACAATCTCTCCATTCGGTAGGATTTTATTGGCCCAAGCACTTATTTGTTCAGGCGAAACTAATCCAATTCGGAGTTGTTGATGTTTATGTCGATCAATCATAGAAAAAAATTCCTCCTTATTTTCTTTTTATTCTGATTAAACTACCTTCCTAGTAATCTGGAAGTTCTTCTCAGATATAAGGAAATTTTTCAGTTCCAGAGACAAAGATCGTAGTTCTCGAACGAGTAATCGAAAAGATTCTGGAGCATCTTCCGCTTTAG